AGATAGTAGAAAATCCCTTGTCCTTTAGAAAGACCCCATACGAAGATAAAAAAGAATCAAAATTTCTGCCAGATCCCTTATTTCCCTGGGATTGTAGTTCAATCGGTTAGAGCACCGCCCTGTCAAGGCGGAAGCTGCGGGTTCGAGCCCCGCCAGTCCCGACGGATCCAATAAATACAAAAATCCATTTTTCCCTTTCTATGAACTAGTAAAGAATGTCAAGGGGTATACTTGCATTCCCAAAGCAAAAAGGAGTCTTGATTTCTTTTTTTTTCCTATTTTTCCATCTCGCTTTTTTTGTTTGTTAGGTTCGGAACTATGTAATTAATTGAAGTGGAAAGGCAATCTGATGATCCTTCATCAGAAGATTCTCCAAGGAAGACGCAAAGGTGGGTTATAGAAAAAACAAGGAAACGGATGATAAATATAATTTCGGAGTAATTGAGTTAGGAATCAAAATTTTGATTCGGTATGGATAAAAGAACTTCCTATGTTATACTATTCAAGTCTTGACGACGGGTTGATTTGATAGATCAGATATTGTTATTCATGATAGTGATTCGGTTCAAGATCATCGAGAGGTAATTCATCCATTGAATTTACAGACGATAGACGAAAGATTTATCATCTCTAGGGGATTAAATCCCGAGTTATTGCGAAGTAAAAAACCGATGAGATTATGGAAGTAAATATTCTTGCATTTATTGCTACTGCACTATTCATTCTAGTTCCTACCGCCTTTCTACTTATCATTTACGTAAAAACAGTCAGTCAAAATGATTAATTCGATTGAATTTTCAAATGAATTTGAATCAAACTTTCCTTCCAAGTTCTTATCAAAAATTTACGAAGTAAAATGAAAGGGGTCCAATTTCACGGCTTAACTTAAATGAAATGAGCGCACTAGAATCGGAAATTATCTAAGAGTATAGATAGTATGGTAGAAAAATGAATTTTTCTACCATACTATCTATCTCTTAGTCTATAAAGCTGTAATCTAGAATAAAGATAAACGCTTAAGTTTCTATATATCAATCTACAATATTCTCTTCCTATATGTGTATATTAATTCCATTTCCATATCAATATATTCCATATATTCTATGGAATTGACATAAGACCCAATTTGCTACATCTATTTGTTCCGCTCAATCTAAAATAAGAATTATTTTAGGATTCTAATTCCTTTCCTTTTACTAATAAGTAAGGGGAAACCTCGCCTATTTTTAACGCCATATGAAATAAGGTGATAAAGCCTAAACCGCCTTTCTAAAATTCGAATAGAAACCAAAGGGTAAATGCCCGATATGTAACCCGCCCGAGGCAAGATCTTATTATTGACCAGTCTCTCCTTAAACAACCACTATCTCGATATCATTTCTTATAGAAAGTGTGTATACGCTTAACAAAACGACTTCTTTTTTGAAGAGTCAAGAGGGAAATAAATAAAAAAAGAAAAACTTCCTTAGTATCCGTCTATAAAGATAGTAAGAGCCCATTCCCGTTGATTGAAATAGAAAATTTCGGAAGAATTTTAGGTTGGAATAAATTTCCAATCATCGGAATCCCTTTCTTTTCGAAGTACAAAGACGGGAGAAATATCTCTTGGATTGAAAGAGTATGATTCCTATCATAGATTACTCCATTGGAATCCAATGGGATTCCAAATTCAGAGTTTTGATTTTAAATAGTTCAAAGTGCGTTGCAGAACGATCTATAAAACAAGCGGGTTTGATTCCTGAACTCAATTAGTAGTACTTCTAAAGCCCACTTCTTCCCCACACTACGAGTGAAAGGGAAAATGTAAAGACTACCATTAAAGCAGCCCAAGCGAGACTTACTATATCCATGTGCATTATGTCCCCTAATCTCTATAAATACGAAGGAATTATTCCATTATTCCTCAGTAATAATAGTGGAATTAATGTCGCAGAGTCAAAAATGGGTTCTACCGAACACTATTGAGAAATCCATCCAATAAATCGATTATGATTTCGAGTTTTTTGGTGATTCAGGCGACACCCGGATTTGAACTGGGGAAAAAGGATTTGCAGTCCCCCGCCTTACCGCTCGGCCATGCCGCCAAAATGATAGAAAATAGGTGCAGTTTTTTCCGGATTACGGAATTATTATTGTACTTGCATTTTGACTTCTGTTTTCCTTAATCCTTTTATTTCCTAAAAAAAAAAAAAAGAAATACCCCTTTTGATTGGATTTGATCCATCCCTTTGATTGTATAGTATCTGAAAATACACAATGCTAAAAACATTCTCTCGTTTTTCTATTGAGAAATAAAATGTGTATTTTTCAGACGAGAAATTTGAACCATTGACTCCTTACTTGGAATTCATGAACGATTCTGGGATTTGAATTTCAAATTGTGTTTTCCTAATGACAACATAAAAATTGAAGCAGAACTAATCAGTATTGATTTTTCAATTAAAAAAGATTTCTCAATTTCAATTATAACAAAACATATGAGTATATGTAAACCCCAGAA